AGAATCCCTGTCTTCTTTTCCATAGTGCTATTTCTTTCCATAGTGTTATTTCTTCCATTGATATACACAATTTATATTGCCATTTCTTCTTTTTGGGGCTCATATCATATAACAGTATAACATATAATAAAAGACTTATATACACGAGACGGTAAAAAGAAAATGAATATTTTTCAGCAATGCTCAGGAAGAAAGGGACATATTTTTCTGTTTTAAGAAAAGAAAATCTTATCTACCGAATCATTGTACATTTCCATTTTAATTAGGGATTACCCCGTACAAATACAAGTGGTCCTTAACTACATATGCATCTGATCATAATCATATATGTATTGACGTTATGTATTCCAATAAAGAAGGAGGATTTTCAATGCGAGATCTAAAAACATATCTTTCCGTGGCACCGGTACTAAGTACTCTATGGTTCGGGTCTTTAGCAGGTTTATTGATAGAGATCAATCGTTTATTTCCGGATGCGTTGACATTCCCTTTTTTTTCATTTTAGTTATTGACACGGGAAGGGTTGAAGAAGATTAGAGATACGATCAAATATCTGTAACTAATTCCTCTCCCCCTCTTTTTTTTTTTCTTTTTAGAATTAGAATAAGGTAAGGGAGGAAAGAGAAAGAATAAAAGTGGATTCAGTCTCAGCGAAACTTGGATTCAGGCTTAAATTAATAATAGAGTGAGCATGGGAATGAAATGTGGGTCTAGGGCAACAGTATCATACAAGATACTTAAATAAGATACTGTACTGCAATTAGAAATATAGTTTGAAATCATTGTATTACTTATTATTTACTATTACTCTATTGATTGCAACGAAATCTTTCATAATTGGATTTCGAGTTAGCAACTTCTATTTTTTCTTTGTTCCTTTCTTATTCGCTTCAGATCGAAAAAATGGAAGAGTTGAGCGAATCAAAAATCAAAGGGGGTTCATGGCCAAGAGTAAAGATGTCCGAGTAACGGTTATTTTGGAATGTACCAGTTGTGTGCGAAACGGTGTTAATAAAGAATCAACGGGCATTTCCAGATATATTACTCAAAAGAATCGACACAATACGCCTAGTCGATTGGAATTGAGAAAATTCTGTCCCTATTGTTACAAACATACGATTCATGGGGAGATAAAGAAATAGATCGAACGAGGGTCTGTTTGTCAACCTTCCAAGGAACAGGAAAAATGATATATTATATATATAACATATATTTAATAATATAACTAAAACAAATCCTATTTCTGAATTCTAATTCATTTTTAATCCAATTGAAATAGAAATAGGATTTTCAGGGATAAGGAATAAACAAACCATGGATAAATCCAAGCGACCTTTTCTTAAATCCAAGCGATCTTTTCGTAGGCGTTTGCCCCCGATCCAATCGGGGGATCGAATTGATTATAGAAATATGAGTTTAATTAGTCGGTTTATTAGTGAACAAGGAAAAATATTATCTAGACGAGTGAATAGATTGACCTTGAAACAACAACGATTAATTACTATTGCTATAAAACAAGCTCGTATTTTATCTTTGTTACCTTTTCTTAATAACGAAAACCAGTTTGAAAGAACCGAGTCGACCGCTAGAACTACAGGTTTTCGGACCAGAAATAAATAGGCTTACTCTTCAATCGAATCAAAATTCCAACCCGAATTCAAACGCAGATGGATGTTTTGTTCGAAAAATCCAAGAATCTAGATTTGATTGTGTGTCGTAAGAAAAAAAAAAAAAAGAATCACAGAATCGGGGAAGAATAAATCTTTTTTTTTTATTGAGCGCGTTCGCTCATTTTGACGACCTTTTATCAATTTTTTATCATACTAATTTCGACTATACCTTCCCGGAGTTCATTCTCCGGGGAACATCATTTAAATTTTTCCGGTGGATTCCTTACAATCCCCTTCTTTTATGATCTCATTGGAAATCATATAAAGACAATTCCTATTTAATATAGCTATTTGTGCAAGTATTTTACGATTAAGAAGCAATTTCCTCTTGTACAGATCGTGTATTAATCTACTATAACTATAGGATACCTTATTCTCGCGAATTACTGCATTTATCCGAGTGATCCACAAACGACGAAAATCTCTCTTTTGCCTATCTCTATCCCGATGAGCAGAAACCAAAGCTCTTATTTTCTGTTGAGTAATAGTTCGAGTAAGTCTTGAATGAGCCCCCCGAAAGCTTGATGCAAATAAACGAATTTTTGTTCTACGTTTACGAGCTACATATCCTCGTCTAATTCTGGTCATTGAATAAATGAAACTTTGATGAATAACTAATTGATTTCCGTTCTATCAGTTATTCTTTTCCTCTTTACTGGTCGATTAATAACAAAACGGATTCTTCCAATGTATAAAATCAAAATTCCAATGGCTTTTGCTACTATAACCTTCCCGACCACGATTTTTTTCTTTTTTTTAGGCATTTCGCCGCTAAATAATAAATTGATTGATACTAGGTATCAAAAAGAAAAAAAAAAAACATAGTAAATAAAAATGGATAAAGAAATAGTGGTTCCGTCGTTTCTATGGTTACTTCTTAAACGGTGAGGTCCTCTCTATACACCGGAGCCCCTTCCTTCATTTAATCAATATTATTGGTAACTTGTACAGTTCACACCCTTTGGCTCTACCCATGAATTATTTAGTAATAGGTCTTTCACAATGAGATCTACCCATACAGTAACGGTATTTAATTATGAAATTTAGCTAGGTAGCTGACCCTGTTAGTCCGTTCTTGCAAGAGTAGGAACATCGTTGTTCTGCTTGTTAAATAGGATTTACCCCGCTTAATGGATAACCATTTTTTACCAATGGGGAATTGCTTCTCATCTTAAATTCAGGTGATTGGATTTGCACCAATGGAAACCATAAATTGCATACACAGGGATATAAGGGATCTTTTTATTTTTAGATAGTGAGTGGAATTCTTCCATTCTATCCTATTTACTGGTACTGATCATTGATACTGGAAAAATTCTTTCCTTTCTTGTGTACCAGCTCATGATCTGAACGCGTCGCACATACACCCTAGTACATGTTCCTCGGCGCTGAGGACATCCCCGAAGAGCGGGGGATTTCGTGACATTTCTTATTGGCTGTCTTGTGTTTCTAATAAGTTGTTTAATGGTTGGCATGCTGAATCATATACATAATAGGCTGGTTTAGATCGATCCTAACCGGATGATTATGAATTGCTTCTATTTTATTTATAGTTAATAGAATATGAAACGCGGTAAGAATATAAATAAAATCTCAATAAAATCACAGATTTGCGCGAAATCCCTGCTATTTTCATTCAACCGCTACAAGATCAACAATTCCATGAGCTTGGGCTTCTGTTGCTGACATAAAAACATCCCTTTCCATATCTTCGGATACAACCCATAAGGGTTTGCCCGTTCTTTGTACATAAACCCTTGTGATGGTTTCGCGCAGTTTTAGCAGTTCTTCCGCTTCCAGGATAAATTCTCCCGTTTGTGCCTCATAAAAAGAGCTAGCGGGTTGATGGATCATTACCCTGATGATAAATAAATGGTTCCTCTATCTTGCATGATGAGGTGAAAACAAAAGAATAAAATAACAAGAAAAAAAAGATAGAATTGAACAACCGTACAGGCATCTTTTGTGCAGTGCATACGGCTCTATAATGGAATTTACTTTTACCTTTCATCGAATAAAGAGAAAATATAGGATCTATCAGACCCAGATCGGTAAATGATCCAATTACCACCCTTCCTTTCGGGGGAGTTCAAAAATACTATGATGGTTCCGTTGCTTTATATATTTATTTCGTCTATGATTCAGCAATCCCAAAGTTTCTTTTTGAGCTAAGGAAAAAAGAATCTTTTAATTTTCATACTATTTCATAACATAAATATTGTTAAAATCCTTTCGGTGTGAAAACAAAAAAGTTTGTGACGCTGAAATGAACTCCCGATAGATAAGATAAAATCGGAAATACCTTTTATCTCATACTACTCTTTCGATACATAATCTAATGCTTTGAAAAAAAAAAAAGAAATTTCTCATATCGAATTCGAAGTGCCATGCTATTATTACTTCATATTCCTGCGAAGGCATAGTCTTTTTTTCTCTCAAATAAAAATAAAAAACTCAATGGCGCCAAGCGTGAGGGAATGCTAGACGTTTGGTAATTTCTCCTCCGACCAGGATAAAGGATCCCATTGAAGCGGCCAACCCCATGCATATTGTATGTACATCTGGTCGTACAAATTGCATGGTATCATAAATAGCTACTCCGGGTATTACCCATCCTCCGGGAGAGTTTATAAACAAATAAAGATCTTTGGTATCATCCTCTATACTGAGATATACCATAAGACCAATAAGTTGATTAGAGATCTCACTATCAACCTCTTGGCCTAAAAAAAGCAATCTTTCTCGATAAAGTCGGTTGATTAGGATAAATACTATCATACTATCCCTTAGGAACCGTACATGCACCTTTTGATGCATACGGTTCAAAAAAATAAAATCGCGAAAAAAAGAATCAATGTGTAGATTCCAGCCCCCTTTATTTTTGCATAGTAGGCTCTGTCTAACTTTTAACGAAGGAACTTTTTCTTCCATTTTTCAAGAAAGATAAGTTTTAGCTCGTTTCCCTATAAATATAAAAAAATTCACTAAACTTATCGAACTAACTTTTCATTGATGTATTGTTTCATCGAGATCCAATCCAAATCACGATGTCATTTTCTTGTTTCTGAATGGGCCTCTTCAATTCTTTTAGGTTTATGCTCTACTCCAGGTAAAGATATGCCCGATTTCGATTTGCACATATAGGACAAATGCTTCCAAATACCACTTCTTTTTTTTTCAATTCATTTGATGTCTTCCGTAAAATATTCGATGTATTCATCATATTATTCGATTGATTAACACTTTGAGATCACTCCTATTTATATATAAATAAAATTGTTTATGATACAAGTAGTAATCATGGATCCATTACGGATTGGGTTTTTTCTA